TCACTATACTATCTAGTATGCGGGTCAAATATTATATGTAGATAAATAGATTTTATATAGCGAAGTCTAGTTAGATAAGTCCATACAGTAAACTTATAGCGGCGAGTGGCTTATTCTTAACTAGCAAGTCTAGGATAAACGGCAAGGCTGTTTCAAAACCAACTTTCGTGAATTGTTTTTCTTGTATTGACTGGATCCCCATCAGAACGAACTTAACTTGATTGATCCATGTCCACTGCCTAATTCCCCATAGATTCCAGATATTTTTTGAATCATATGTGGACTAGATTCTACTGGTCCCCGAACTCAATTCTTAGAGAAAAAGGAATTTTCAATAACTTCTTGAATCCCCATTCCCAGATTTCTTGTTTGTTCATTTCCTAGCTTAATGGGAAAGAGCGCTAGGGATATCTCATCTTATCCATGAGAGCGTAAAAAATGCAATTTCACCCGCCCCTTAACTCTTTCTTTTCGGACGGACCAATCATTCTCTCAAAGAAGCCTATCTTTCTTTTTGTATTCGTGCAATTTTTGTCTTTTTTGTCTTTATTTTAGTAGAAAATTCATAGAAGCTAGATTTCTATAGACAAATAAAATGGCGAATCGAATGAATGAAACATAAATAGGAATGACGAATCCAAAATGAATAGGAAATCGTAAAAAACTGAAGGAGAATTCGGATCTCGTCATACCTATTATATTGTATATTGACAATTTCCCAAAATCGTTCATATACTAAGTATCCATATACAAAGTATCCATATACGAAGTATCATAGCGGTTGAGCATGCCCCCATCGTCTAGTGGTTCAGGACATCTCTCTTTCAAGGAGGCAACGGGGATTCGACTTCCCCTGGGGGTAGGGTACTACGAAAAGAAGTTGGTCAGGGATTACCAATATACCTAAAATTGATTCTTCCTGGGTCGATGCCCGAGCGGTTAATGGGGACGGACTGTAAATTCGTTGGCAATATGTCTACGCTGGTTCAAATCCAGCTCGACCCAACAATTCACCAATCTACCATCTCATGGTAGAACCTCCTTCTTCTTCAGAAATACCTGATAGGGGGAATAAAAAAGAATCACATTTTCTGCTAGATCCCTTAGTTCCCTGGGATTGTAGTTCAATTGGTCAGAGCACCGCCCTGTCAAGGCGGAAGCTGCGGGTTCGAGCCCCGTCAGTCCCGACGAATCGAATAAGTACACCAATCCGCCGCTCCTCTTTCTCGGAACGTGGGGCCTTGGGACAACATGTCAATCCCAAGGGGGTTCGGTTCGGAGTTCTCGTCACTTCAACGAGGACTGATTGATTGGAGAAAGACAAATGTAGGTTAGTCCAATGATTGGTTGGTAGCATTATTCTTAGAGTAAGTATTCCAAGAGATACTGAGTCTTCTTTTTGGATTGATCCCCATTCATGTAAGGAAACAAAGTCCGATCTCTTTCTCGGGCGCATCTCCTACGGATGGAATTCGTTTCTTGTATAATACAAACTTAATTTAACAAAATCTCCCCTTCTGGCTCTTTTTTGTTTGTGTAAGCCTAATTACTAAATAGGAAGGTTACAAATAAATTGGATTCAAATTGGACACTGAGCTTTTGATAATGGAATTGAATCCTTTTTCCTTACTAGTTTTTCTATTTTTTCAGGGTCTTGTCGAAGAAAGAACAAACCCTACACTAAAATGAAAATAACGAAAATAGTGAATTTACTGAAATATTCCATCTTTTTCCCGAGACTCAGCTTTATCCCATTTCATTGTCTTCCAAAGAAAATGAGATCATTAAAAAACGGCGTTTAGAGCTTATCTTTTTCCGCTTTGCTTGTCTTGTTGTTTGTAACTAATGGAAAGGGATGGGTGGTGAGATGATACGCTATTTGATGATTGGACAAGGGAGACCTAAGATAGGTTATAGAAACTAAACAAGAGAAAAGAATGCTACATAATGCTAACTAAAGGAATTTTGGATTGGGTCGGGAATCTTATTTTGGATTCGGTATGGATAAAAGATCTCCCTAGGTTATACTATTCCATTTTTGACGACGAATGGATTTGATCGCTTAGATAGTCTTGTTCATGCTATTGATCCGAGTCAATCTCGTCGAGAGGTTATTCATTCAGTGAAGTTACGTGTGCAAGATTGATTTTCTCTAGGGGATTAAATCCCGAGTTATTGTGAAAGAAAAAGGGATGAGATTATGGAAGTCAATATTCTGGCATTTATTGCTACTGCACTCTTCATTTTAGTTCCTACTGCTTTTCTACTTATTATTTATGTAAAAACAGTTAGTCAAAATAATTAATTAGTTTGAATGAAACTTGATCTTATCATCTATTGATAAGATCAAATGAAAGGAATTCTCATTTTTCGTATTCTAATGAATAAATGAAATGGACGGGCTCGAATCGGCAGTCTTCTCTGAGATCTGAGAGTAGGGTAAGAAAGATTCATTGAGTTCTTTCTTACCGGACTGTATCTTAGTGGTTCTAATAAAGCT